ATGCCTTCGCCATATGAATACTAAGTAATAATAGCATGGCACTTTGAATTCGATATGAGAAATTTTTGTATTGTTTTTTTTTTTTCAAAACATTAGATTCTGTATCGAGAGAGTAGTATGAGATAAGGGGTATTTCCGATTTTCTATTATCTATCGGGAATTCAGTTCAGCGTCACAAACTTTTTTGTTTTCATGCCGGAGAGTTCTTAACAATATTTATGTTATGAAAGAGTACAAAAAAAAATATTTTTTCCTTATTTGATCGGATTAAAAAGAAACTTTGGGATTGCTGAATCACAGACAAAAAAAAGAAAAAATAAACATATAAAGCAACGGAGCCATCATAGTATTTTTGAACTCCTCCGAAAGGAAGGATGGCAATTTGATTATTTACCCATCTGAGTCTGATAGATTCTATTTTATCTTTCTTCAATAGAAAGGAGGGGGGTCAATTTTCTTGTAGAGCCGTATGCACAAAAGATGCCTGTACGGTTGTTCAATTCTATCTTTTTTCTATTCTTTATCTTTCTTTTCTCTTTGCTTTATCATGCGAGATAGGGGAAGCTTTTATTTTGTTATATCATCAGGGTAATGATACATGAACCTTATAGTGCTTTTTATATGGCACAAGTAGGCGAATTTGTCATGGAAGCGGTAGAACTGATGAAACTGCGTGAAACCCTCACAAGGGTTTATGCAGAAAGAACGGGCAAACCCTTCTGGGTTGTACACGAAGATATGGAAAGAGATATTTTTATGTCAGCAACAGAAGCCCAAGCTTATGGAATTGTTGATTTTGTAGCGGTTCAAGGAAAATAACATGGATTTCGCGCAAATCTGTGATTTGAGATTTTATCTTCGAATTGAATATTCTATTAAATAGAAGTAATTCACCATCATTCGGTTAGGATCAATCTAAACCAACCCATCATATTATGTATACGATTCAACATGCCAACTATTAAACAACTTATTAGAAATACAAGACAGCCAATCAGAAATGTCACGAAATCCCCCGCTCTTCGGGGGTGCCCTCAGCGTCGAGGAACATGTACTAGGGTGTATGTGCGACTCGTTTAGATCATGAGCTGGCACAAAAGCAAGAAAACTACTTTTACAGTATCAATGATCAGTACCGGTGAATGGGATAGGATGGAAAAAGGACCTCCATCCATTATAAAAAAAAACTCTACCATATCCCTCTATTGTGTATGAAGTTTATGGTTTCCGTTGGTGTAAATCCAATCACCTGAATTTAAGATGATAAGAAATTCTCCATTGGTAACAAATGGTTATCCATTAAGCGGAGGAAATCTTATTTAAACGGACTAAGAGGGTCAGCTACCCAGCAAACTTTCATAATTAAATACCGTTACTGTATAGGTAGATCTGATTGTGAAAGACCTATTACTGGATAATTCATGGGTAGAGCCAAAGCGTGTGAACTATACAAGTTCCCAATAACATCAATTAGTTGATTAAATAGTAAATTAAAGTATAAAGTACAGGCTCCGGTGTATAGAGAAGACCTCACCGTTTAAGAAGTAACCATAGAAACGAAGGAACCCACTATTTCTTTTTTTATTTCTTTTATTTACTATATTTTTGATACCTAGGAAAATGCAATTTCTTAGTTCTGTCTTATTTCGCAGTGAAATACCTAAAAAAAAAAATCGTGGTCGGGAAGGTTAGAGTAGCCAAAGCCATTGGAATTTTGATTTTATACATTGGAAAAATTCGTTTTGTTATTAATAGACTAGGAAGGGGGAAAAGAATAACTGAAAGAAAGGCAATCAATTAGTTATTCGTCAAAGTTTCATTTATTCAATGACCAGAATTAAACGGGGATATATAGCTCGGAGACGTAGAACAAAAATTCGTTTATTTGCATCAAGCTTTCGAGGGGCTCATTCAAGGCTTACTAGAACTATTACTCAACAGAAAATAAGAGCTTTAGTTTCGGCTCATCGGGATAGGGATAGGAAAAAGAGAGATTTTCGTCGTTTGTGGATCACTAGGATAAACGCAGTAATTCGCGAAAGGGGAGTATCCTATAGTTATAGTAGATTAATACACGATCTGTACAAGAGACAGTTGCTTCTTAACCGTAAAATACTTGCACAAATAGCTATATCAAATAGGAATTGTCTTTATATGATTTCGAACGAAATCATAAAGGAAGTAGATTGGAAAGAATCCACCAGAATAATTTAAATGGAGTTACCCGGAGAATGAACTCCGGGAAGGTAGAGTAGAAATTAGTATGAGAAAATATACTAAAGTAGTCAAAATGAATGAACACGTTCAATTCAATAAAAACAGATTTCTTTTTTTCCGATTCATTTTTTCTTACGACACGATACTCAAATCTAGATTCACTCAAATCTAGATTCTTGTAATTATGATTCAAGTGAAGAAAAAGTAAGCCTATTTATTTCGGGCTTTAAAACCAGTAGTTCTAGCGGTCGACTCGGTTCTTTCAAATTGTTTCTCATTATTG